TCGGCTTTGTTGCAGTCACGAGCTGCTTCGTTTACTGGAGCGTACTGCCTGTCCCCCCACAACAGAGGAATGGGAATTAGAATTCTCTTATGTCTCATCTCATGGGTTCCCAATCCAAATTAGACAAGAGCAGTAGATAAGCGGGCGAAAGAACTAGAAAACGACTTCGTCGGATCGTCCTGATGAAATATAGGACTTTGTTTCCCCGGTCGATGCAGAAAAGTAGTCACTACAAGCTGGATCGAGACACGCAGCTTCGACAAGTCTTTCTACCAGATACTACTGGGAGAGGTCCAGCTTGCTTGTTTGCCACGAATATAATTCCTGCTTTATTGACTCATTTTTTTTTTATGCTAGGTTGGATCTACCGGTTCCAGGTCAGTGCAGTTCTACTTGAGCTTAACGATCACCAAAGGTCAGGTGAAATAGGAACGGAGTAACTCGAACTCCGAGAGAGGAATGGTTCCCCATATCATTTGAGATTCTCTGCTCGGTCCATTAAAGCCTAATTCCAGAAAGACTTCGTTAGTTTTCAGATTGCGAGAGTCACGCTACGCGTCAAGGACTCATAGGAAATTGGACAAATATCAAATAGGAAAGACAGCGGCAGATTCCCCTAAAAAAAGTAGAGTAGTTCCGGTGCAACCACATATATCCTACAGAAAAGTTTTGCTGTTTCAATGAGTCGGTACCCGACGTTTCGACCAAGGAACAAACAACCGGAAAAAATTCCCTGCGGATCCCCGACCGCGCTTATGACTCGTCCGTATCGTCTCTCGTGCCGTATCCATTCTCGTTTAGGTCGACCCCCCTCCTTTAGAAAGAGTAGTTGCCCCGCCCCTGCACCAGTTACAGCAATCCTGTATATGGCAGAGGAGGAGATATTCTGTATACGGCGCGGTACATGTATATAAATAATAAATAATAAAGTATAGGGCGGGCTATAAGATAGTCATAAGGAAATGTATAAGCCAACCGCGCCTATTTACTTGATTGGCTAGCGAAGGTACACAAATCTTTTTTTATAAATGAACTGTCGGTAATTATAGCCAAAAATACGGGGTGTTTATGCGACTGGTGTCCTTCTTTTGATCCTACGGAAAGGGAGAAGCTCCTCAACAAACTACTGAATAGTAGGGGAAGGGGAAGCTCATCCCTCGCTTCTTCGGTCTGATTGAACTGAACTACTCGGGACCGCTGCTCGCCGGACAGCTTTGGCTGCTCAACCCGATACCACCGCTTCTCGTACCTTACTACCCCTATCTACAAAGCTGCTCTACCTGGCACTCACTGCTCATTGCCTTCTTTCGGTAAGATGGACGAGAGCCCGTGGCTGTGGCTTTTCGACTTTCTCGGCACGATCTTGCTACTTTAGGAGCCTACCTTTGAGCGCCTGAATCAATTCAACAAAAAGAGGTAAAATCCGGCTGTCTTCGAGCAAGCTCTTAGCTTTCATCGTGAGTGAGAGAGGAATTGAGGCTGCATCTGCTCTAGAGCCTATAAGAGATCCAGGGCCCGTGGCATCCCCTCCGGAGAGCCTATCCCTGCCCCAATTTGATATCCTTTTCTTATGCCAAATGCATAGCTACCAACAGCAGCTAGAGAGGCAGTAGTCAAAGTGGCAGCATCTTGCCCGCAAATTCACTAGTTCCTGATCCCAAAGATCGAAAGTCAGATACGGATCCTCCAGTTGCTGAGCCAATTTAAGTACCAGTCCGGGGGTGGATACAGATCCTGTGCCGGTTGATTCGCTTGACCGAAATAATTATCGAAACCCAGCTCAGTTGATTCACCTAAAGGAGTTAAATTGATTCTTCTCGTTCGACAGTTATAGATTCTCTAGTCGCCTTTATTAAGCCGCTAGTAGCAGATATAGCTCCACATCCAGCTAGCCGGGCAGTTAAGACGGGGTGGTTCTAGTAGTTCTTTATTGCTATTGTCGGAACACATTGACTAGGAACGGGGAGCTAAGACGGCTTATACGCCTTTACTCGTATCGGGGCACAGCCGGAGCTAAGACCTTGGGCAGGGCACTGCCAGTCCCCTCGACTCGTATCAAGTACGGAGACCCGGATCCCAAGGAGAAGAGAGCTTGTTGGAACACATGCATGCTAATTCCGGAACATCTATTCTTGGAACACGAGCAAATGGTGGATCCGGGTTCGATAGGTTATGGCTCTGAGTTGGGCCCGCCCACAGGATATGGAACTAAGCGAAGGGATGCAGGCAATGGATCTCTAACGCCGGAACAGGATATGCAACTAGAAAAGGACCCGCCGGTGGATCCGCTGGGTCAATTGCTTTAATGGGTTCTTATTCTTAAACAAGGTCAATTGGATCTAGGTAAACTTCAATCGGTTATTCGACGAGAACTGCTAGTGCTTCTTCTCAGCTCGGTCGACGTTCACAGGGTTCAACAATAAATATTCCCGTAGCGGCTTCTGATCCTGTTTCAACTTCTACCCCTATCTTGACTGCAGCTGCCGCGGAAACAACTCGCCATGTCCCCCTTCACACTCCTGGGCATTCATCCAATATGGCTAATCCTGAGGAAGGCAAGTCGCTCATCTCTAATCCCCTTTTGATTGAATCCTCACAGGCGGCGGAGCACCCAACGCATGGGCTTAAGTCCTCTGCCGAAACTTACTAATAGGGCGACCTCTTCTTGTCCATCATCTGACTTTTTAAGCCTATTGATTCTACCGATTGTTGGTCGACTGTTCCCTGGACAAAGAGACGAAAGGGGCCTAAGCCCGCAACTCCAAGAGCTGGATTCTTAGGGTAGACTTTTTTCCCGGCGAGAGAAGATCTGACTTCTTCACTTTCCGGTATCCATGGTGTCGAAAACAGGGGATTTTTACCAATTCCTATTTTTAATCCCGGTAAAACGGAATTATTTGAAGAAGAGTCATAAACTTCTGAAAAAACCTATCCTTCTTATTTGTCGGGTGCTTCAGAAGCTAAGAATATATGCTCAGATCCGACGTGAAGAGGGGCTTACCAGGTACACAAGGGGGGTGTAAACCCAATTTTTTATCGTGCTTAAACGAGCTCTCAGTCCGTTTTAGAAGCTGGCTTCAAAGCCCTTACTAGACTGGATAGGGGTAGCGGCATATCGTACAAAATCTGTAACCTATACCATCATTCGTAGAGCTAGCGGCAGATTCTTTAGCACTCGTGCTTTCATTATGGATTAACTAGCACGAGTAGCGGCTTCAGTAGCTTATCCGGGGTACCTCCTGTAGTGGAGGAGGCAAAGCACCAGTGGCAGCATCAGTGCCGGCGTAGCCTTTTTTAAAAAAGAAAGGACTGGTACTGAACTAGTAGATAGGGTTGAGTCAGTTGTTGATCCAGAGGCGGTAGAAGTGGTAGTAGCATACCTTCTATATCAAGAGCTAGAGACAAGTGATGGGCTTTCCCTGTACAATACACCCAGTAGATCCAGTTGATTATGCTCGCGCTCATGGTAGGGATTCAGTTTATGGCGTGAGGTTCAGTTCCTTATCTAGAAGCATACCTGGATATATACTCATAGTGGCTTCCATACCTATCCCCGGTAGAGCTAACAGCATATCAACCTATGACTAGTAGACCCATACCAAGATCCAGCAGTATACTTTAACATTTACAGATATCTTTCATTATCCTATTATTATCTGGGTGACTCACCGTACAGAGCTTTTTGAATGCCAAAAATTTTTTAATAAGATAAAATCATATAAAATCGTGTTTGTCCGGAAGGCCGTCGTTATTGAGGTGCTTAAACAAGTAAATGAATAGACTCCACCGATGCCTTCCGAACGGCGAGAACCAGTTCGCGCGTATTGGTATCGGTCTCGATTACAAAAGATTTTAGATGTTATGGCCGTAGATCAAGACGGTTTGTTTAAAAAAAGTAAATAGCTTGCTTAAGTTAAGCTACAGTACAAGGACTCATGAGAAAGCGGAAGTACGACTGCGATGCCGGCCCAGATACATAGAATGCAATCCGGTTCTTAGAATAAGGATTCCGATCGGTTGCTGCACATAGCTAGATGCCAGATCAGGTCCATGGGGGTCGAGATTGCCCCCTCCTGGTACAAACCCATTTAACTTGGTCAGACGGCACTGCCGTGAGAAGCCAGAAGTAAAGATCGGAAGACGCCGTAACAAGCGGCACAATAAGTCTTAAAGCATTTTAGCAGCTATCGTGGGTTAACACTCCGGAGTCGCCAGTCGGTATTTCCGTCTTTCTCCCGGAAATACGTTCAATCGGCAAGCTAAGCGCTTAAACGTATTTCTTCTCAGATCAGAGGACTCTTTCTCCGCCGGGTCAATCCTAATATGGGTGAGGGGGAAATCGAACTCTGTTATTCATTGCCGCAGAGATGCAAATAGGAACTCCGTTCCTCCGCTCTAATCGGAACCCTTTTTGCGATACGTAATGCGTGAATTGGAACCTTTCTTTCGGAACGGGATACGCTAGAACCAGTTGCTGGTAAGAACATCTATCTGAGGGCGAGGAACAAGACTTTTTAAACAGAATAACGACAGGAGAAAGAAAGATGCACCGCACTCCAAACCTAACATGGTAGTGTTCTTTTTCATTAAAATACAGTTTTTACAAAAAGACTCTTCTATTCCTATGCCATACCGGGCTTGGACCATGTCTCCCGAACAATCTCAGTACATATGGCGCAAGACGATTCCACATATCGAGGTCGGAATGGGATCGGGTGTTTTCACGTCTATCTTTAAGGAAATGCCCGAAAATCTAACAATCAAAGTTAAGAAACCCGCATGAATTGGCATCTTTCCCTGCTTTCTTGGCTGACCTTTGCGGATCCAACTCCTCTCTGAGGAAGAGAACTTTGGCCGGGGCTGCTAGCGATAGCCACAGTTCCTTTTCCTGTTGCTGATGCGAGTCGTGTAATAGGTGAATCAATTCCAGACCGCTCTCTTCTATCAGCAGGGAGGTACACAGCTCGGAGCGGATGGTTGGTGTATCCCTTTTTTTATTTTTTAGCAATTTCACTATCAGAGGACTAAAGGACAAAGCCCGGTCCCTCACTAATCTCTCTTTTTACGTGGTTTCGGCCTATGGGGGACACCATTCGAAGACTTGAACACAACTATTTTATTAGAATAGATGCCAGTAGCTTCGTAGAATGGGCGAATGCCTGACTCATGAACTCCGTCACTTTTATAGGCTTGGTTAGAGGGGCTACTCCAGGCTTCGCTAAATCGCCTAGTCCAGCATAATAATAATAATAATAATAGTACCGATGTTTCCACCTAAACTGGAGAGGGGCGGAAACTCTGCTAATAGAAACACTTTTTTGGGTCATACGATACCTGCAAAACGAAAAAGCCCTAATTTCAGACCCCGTATTTTAGAGCGGATAGCCCATGAAATACCTGTCACTTTGAGCTTGACTCCCGTGGAGGCATATGCTGCAACGACAACTTCGTACCTATTTAGTTCGGAATGTCCCGATGAAACGGAGTTGGGATAATTTCTATACGAATATAAAAAGGGGAAAGCTTTCTCTACTCTACGATGTTATCAATCATTGGCACCAGTTCCATCAGAATATCCTCTAACGGAAAAAACAGAATCAGAGCTCTCATTCGAAGAAGAAAAAGCGGCCCTTCCGCTTCTCTGCCAAAGCCGTTTTGTCGATTCGCCGATCAATTAACCCGAGCTATCCTTGTCTTACATGTATTCCGGTTCCGTGTGTGACTTGCCCTTCGGATGAGCTGTATTTCTTTGACTAGATCGAATCCTTTGTAATTGTCGGCTTACTTGCAATCTGAGTCTTTTGGTCTTTTTTGATTCGCTTTTGTGTCTAAAATCTCTGTTAGAAAGACGGATTCCTAAAGGTGTAATTTGTCTTCTTGCTCGTCCGTTGTCCCGCTTTCGAATCCTTTGTTAAACCGGAGTAATTAGAACAATGGGGGCCTTAGGTCCGAAGTCAGGACTCCCGGCTCTTATTTCTAAACTCCTATGAACCTGAATAGCAAGTGGAAGGGTGCCCCTCCCCGGTCTCAAGAACTCGAGCGGTCTTTACTTTATAGGTACTAGTAGCCGATTCGGATTGTATAGCTGCTGGGAAGCATAAAGATCGATCAATGTCCAGATTGCAACGCATTAAGATGTCAATGCCCAGTAGTGAATGTGTTCCCGGTGGGTCTATCGTAAGTGTTCTAGTGCAAATCATATCTCTATGTTTTTCAAAGCACGTCAAGACCAAAACAAACTGTCATAATCACAATCCTTTCATTTTTTTATAATGGGGCGGAAGATTTTTATAAAGAAGTGAGTTAATATCGATGGCCTTTGTTGAACAGAGAGCGAACGGGCGGCAAGTTACTTTGATCTCACGCGGGCCTATACTTCGGCTACTAATAATGGGGCAGGGCAAGAAGGGGGCTCCTAGCTCAACTTGTCTTGTTCGCGAATGAACCGGAAATAAATGAAGGAGGCCGCCCTAAGCACCATGCCTGTTTTGACCCCTGTTCCCCTTCTCGCCTCGCCCTATCCGACTGGACACCACATCTCGTCCTCAACTCATTCTGACACTGTGAGATCCTATGGTCCGAAGAGCTATAGGGCTTTTTTCATTATTAATAAAATGGACTCTCCACCTATTTCATTGTGTGCTTACCCCCCCCCCTCTGCGCTATCAAATATCATAGCATAGTATATAGCGTAAAACTTTGCTTGCTCCGAGCCATCTTGTTAAGGAAGGGCGGCTAGGGTGGGAAATGCAGAAGAATTCAATTCTAAAGAAGGAGATAAGAGGGAAGACTCTTCGTTGTTGAATGCGAGTCACTACATAGGTGGAATTAAATAAGCTCCTTTAGGCCCGGCCAGCCCGTAGAGTCTTAGGGGTTTTCCCACTTTCCCTGACGCAAGGTCGGGGTCGTTACGAATAGGACAAATATACACCAAGCCTTTGAAGGATGAGGTTCCAGTTCGCCATTCCTATTATTTATAGGCTTCCAGTCTCCTCAGAAGTCCGCTCTTCTATCTTCGCAGAATTCACCTGGGTCTCTTACTCACCTTCGCGTCTAGGGCATGATGTCTTTATTTAAGATGAAAAAATGGGTCAATCGTCTTGTTATTCTCAATCAATTCTTCCGGGCCTCTCTACGGGATTGGAAGAAGGAGCTTTCATCCAAATAAATGAGTTAGAGTTCCTCCGAACCGTGTAATTTTCGAAGTATGGCACAACACTCTGTAGAAAACACGAGGCGGGAGTGCGTCGAAGCATGAATTGACCTAGCGACGTGCACCTTGGGTAAGGTGCACTAGCGAGCGACTTCCTTCCCCAATAATGCCGCTATCATGCGCGAAGTGAAGCTTGATAGGAGCCCGAGCTAAGAGAATAGAGCAAACTCGACGTCACAAAACCGGGGATAGATCGCTTAAGGGAGCAACTCGAGATAGATGCAAGATTCTTTCTCCTGCCCTTCACTTAGAATAGAAAGAAAAGTCCATTTTTCAGCACGCACTAA